GAAATGGAGAAAAAATCAAATTTCACTTCATGTGCCCTTCTTTCGTATTAATACGTACTAATAGATATACGTATTATTCTATATCTATATATAGATAGAATAATGAAAATCTATAATGGAAGTGCTGCATATTTTTATATCTCCCCAGAACCTACATCTTTGACTAGGAATTCCTGTTGAATCGGATTCTAACGAATCCTTAGGGAACTCGTAAGAAACTCTTTATTAGAAGATAGGACGGTAGAAAAAAAATACTAAAGCGGATTATCGTCCATATATTTCTTGTAGAAAGATGAATAGGTACACTTATTTAGTTTAGTTTAGTTCTACATTCCTTGCACTTATTATATACTTAATAATATTTATAATAGATATATTTATCATAAGATATCCTTATAACAGGTACAAATATTGAATCGAGGCACCCATTCTATGACAGATCTCAATTTACCCTCTATTTTTGTGCCTTTAGTGGGCCTAATGTTTCCAGCAATTGCAATGGCTTCTTTATCTCTTCATATTCAAAAAAATAAGATTATTTAGATCCGATAGGGCCAAATTTAATCAATTTATTTCAACACTTGGACTTGGATCATAATACAGATATCTAGTTAGTGGAATATGGTACGACACGTGGCTCCCTCCGAGCACAAATCAAAAGCTGTTATGCATGCGGATCCATAATATATGGATAAATGCATGTATATGCGGGGGTATAGTGGTTTTAAAATGGATCGGCGGATATCTGAAATAGAAAGTCAACGTATCGATATTATGTAGATATACAGAGGGGGTCATATGAACGGAATGTTATTATTTTATATCTAACCAATTCTATGAATTACCCCTAATAGTTCGCACCATAATAGTGCTAGTTGATGAGAGTTACTTCGGGAGCAAAAAAAAAGTAAAATCAAATGCATTTGGCTTATTCTCTTTTCTCAATTCCAATAGGATGCAACTGGATCTAGTATGAACTGGCGATCAGAACGTATATGGATAGAACTTATAACGGGGTCTCGAAAAACAAGTAATTTCTGCTGGGCCTGTATCCTTTTTTTAGGTTCACTAGGATTCTTATTGGTTGGAACTTCGAGTTATCTTGGTAGGAATCTGATATCCCTATTCCCATCTCAGCAAATCATTTTTTTTCCCCAAGGGATCGTGATGTCTTTCTATGGGATCGCGGGTCTGTTCATTAGTTCCTATTTGTGGTGCACAATTTCGTGGAATGTAGGTAGTGGTTATGATCGATTCGATAGAAAAGAAGGAATAGTGTGTATTTTTCGTTGGGGATTTCCTGGAATAAATCGTCGCATCTTCTTTCGATTTCTTATGAGAGATATCCAGTCCATCAGAATGGAAGTTAAAGGGGGTCTTTATTCTCGACGTGTCCTTTATATGGAAATCAGAGGCCAGGGTGCCATTCCCTTGACTCGTACTGATGAGAATTTTACTCCACGAGAAATTGAACAAAAAGCTGCTGAATTAGCCTATTTTTTGCGCGTGCCAATTGAATTGAAATGAAGAGGAGAATCAATGCTTTCTTGGCCTGAGGGAGGGAACCCGGAAACCCTTTTTGGAACTGAAATTTCTTCGGAATGTTCATTCGAACGTGTTAGATTCTATTTCCCCCGTTCCATTGGTAATCCTGCTGTAGCCTATAGAATAAAGTAGGCGGACGTATCTGGAACAACCATAATAATATTTTGATCTACCAAAAAGATTTTTTATGCATATGGAATTCTTTCATACTAGTAAAAAGTCTAATAAGTATGTATTCATCACACATATCAGAACATTTCCAAATAATTGAAGGGAGTTCTTTCGTCTCGAAATCCGAATAATATTCATTATTTCAAGTGGTTCTTTTAACCATTCATCGAAAAAAACAAATGAAGATAGAATTGGTTCGAATTTGATTTGACCGATTGATATTTCTGGGAAAAATATTGGATTATTTCTTCATTCGAAACGGACCCTTAATTCTATTTCTATATTCTTTCTAGACCCAAGGACTAAACAATTCAAAAAAAGGAATAGATCCATAGGTTCCATACCTTGTTATAGAACTCATGCTTCATAAAAATATCGGATCAGATAGAGTCGGTGAATGAAGCGGGTTCATTAACAATTCACAGATTAAAAGTGCCAAAAAAGAAAGCATTGACTCCCTTCCCATATCTTGCATCTATAGTTTTTTTGCCCTGGTGGATCTCTCTCTCATTTACTAAAAGTCTGGAACCTTGGGTTACTAATTGGTGGAATACCGGGCAATCCAAAACTTTTTTGAATGATATTCAAGAGAAGAACGTTCTGGAAAGATTCATAGAATTAGAACAACTATTCCTGTTGGACGAAATGATAAAAGAGTATCCCGAGACACAGATACAAAAGCTTCATATAGGAATCCACAAAGAGACGCTCCAATTGGTCAAAATGCACAATGAAGATCATATCCATATCGTTTTGCATTTCTCGACAAATATAATCTGTTTTGCTATTCTAAGTGGTTATTCTATTCTGGGTAATGAAGAACTTGTTATTCTTAATTCTTGGGTTCAGGAATTCCTCTATAACTTAAGCGACACAATAAAGGCTTTTTCGATTCTTTTAGTAACTGATTTATGTATCGGATTCCACTCACCCCGTGGTTGGGAACTAATGATTGGTTCGGTCTACAAAGATTTTGGATTTGCTCATAACGATCAAATTATATCTGGTCTTGTTTCCACTTTTCCAGTTATTCTAGATACAATTTTGAAATATTGGATCTTCCATTATTTAAATCGTGTATCCCCTTCACTTGTAGTGATTTATCATTCAATGAATGAATGAAGATGAAGAACTCATTTGATCTGCTGATATCAACCAAATCATGATGCTACTTCGTACATAAACAAATAATTTTTAAGCTTACTCACTCTTTATACTTCTACCCGCCCAAGAGATTCCTCCTATATTATATTTCAGTATAATTATTCCAGTACAATGGCAGAATCGTGGATAGGGAACTATACTAGCTACCTACCTAATTTATTGTAGAAATTTCTGGGATCAATGATTGGACCATGCAAAATAGAAATACCTTTTCTTGGGTAAAGGAAGAGATGACTCGATTCATTTCCGTATCGATCATGATATATGTAATAACTCGGACATCTATTTCAAACGCATATCCCATTTTTGCGCAGCAGGGTTATGAAAATCCACGAGAAGCAACTGGGCGTATTGTATGTGCCAATTGCCATTTAGCTAATAAGCCCGTGGATATTGAGGTTCCACAAGCCGTGCTTCCTGATACTGTATTTGAAGCAGTTGTTCGAATCCCCTATGATATGCAACTGAAACAAGTTCTTGCTAATGGTAAAAAGGGGGCTTTGAATGTGGGGGCTGTCCTTATTTTACCCGAGGGATTCGAATTAGCTCCCCCCGATCGTATTTCTCCCGAGCTGAAAGAAAAGATGGGCAATCTGTCTTTTCAGAGTTATCGCCCCAATAAAAGAAATATTCTTGTGGTAGGTCCTGTTCCTGGTCAGAAATATAGTGAAATTGTCTTTCCCATTCTTTCCCCGGACCCTGCTACTAAGAAAGACGTTCACTTCTTAAAATATCCCATATATGTAGGCGGGAACAGAGGAAGGGGTCAGATTTATCCTGATGGGAGCAAGAGTAACAATACAGTCTATAATGCTACAGCAGCAGGTATAGTAAGTAGAATAGTACGTAAAGAAAAGGGGGGATATGAAATAAGCATAGCCGATGCATCGGATGGACGCCAAGTGGTTGATATTATACCTCCAGGACCAGAACTTCTTGTTTCAGAGGGGGAATCCATCAAGCTTGATCAGCCATTAACAAGTAATCCTAACGTGGGTGGATTTGGTCAGGGAGATGCAGAAATAGTACTTCAAGATCCATTACGTGTCCAAGGTTTGTTGTTTTTCTTGGCATCTGTTATTCTAGCACAAATCTTTTTGGTTCTTAAAAAGAAACAGTTTGAGAAGGTTCAATTGTCCGAAATGAATTTCTAGATCGACCGATTCATCAGGTTGGTAAAAAGGGCCGAATTATTGTTGATCGGTGCAATTATGTATGATCCAAAAAAAAGATAGAAAGCCCTTTGTTTTCTTTGTTTATACTTTTTTTGTGAGATGTCGGGAATTGCTTGTATCCTAGTAAGAGGATGTATATTGCAAAGAAAAGAAGACTACTTGAACTTTTTTCAATCCAAATTGGAGCGGTGTAACTGTGTCAGGTCTCTTATTGCCAAATTGTCAATGCCATGTAATGCATCGATAGTTTTTTGTATCTACTAGAATCGAATTCTAATAGATAATAGGCGGCATGACATAAAATAAATAAGTAGGAGAAGAATACGCGGTAAGGGATAGATGAAAGGAACAAAGGATTCTAGGAGGGATTACTCGTCTTCCTAATTTTCGACACAAGAAAGGGGTGGAAAATTCCTTTTCTTGTGTTGAAATAATAATGATTCTTGATTCTGTTCGTCAAAGATTACTATTTTATTCCTTTTCCAGATCTATTGGAACCTCTTTGTTTAGATTCATAAGAAAGAAGTAGTGGACAAACAAAAAAAGGGGAGGGGGTGACTTATTGAGCAAATCGAACTTCTTCAATGAACTTATATTATAATATCAAAAAAAAAAAAGAGAATTTTAACTGTGATGAGATAATAAATAGGGATTAGGGATTTGGATATGCGTAAAAATCTAAAATTTCATCTTTTCAACCGGAACAGTAAGAGTTTTTTTCTTGAAATTTTCTTTTTTAGTAGAGTAGAGTAAGGTTCAATTAAATTAGTATAGAAACGATTTGCAGGGTGTCTCGTCTGTAGAAATCCTGTGTCATCCAAAAAATCATTCTTTCTTCTTGGTTCGGAAGAGTCCTCTCATACTATGGAGGAACAGATACAATGGATTCAATTCTTCAAAAACATCATTAGAAACAAAGGAATGGAGGAAATATCGGAGCAAAGA